AGTTACGCAACACAGTTCTTATTACTATTACTTTACTCACGGGTTGCTCACTGAATCTGTTGATTCGAAATCACGGGATCAGTAGATGTCACAGATGATGAATCTATTTTTTTATACTTCTGTTACTCTATCTTTGTTTGTGCCGTCTATAATGACTGATGAATCAAGAACTTTCAATTGGTATTTTTTCTTATCCTTGTATCTCGCAAAAATGGAAACTTAGGTAAGTGCTTTATAAATATATGTATAAAAAAAAAGAACGTATCTCATTTAGTTCCTTCATGCCTACCATAACTAGTTATTTCGGTTTTCTACTGGCTGCTTCAACTATAACCCCAGCTCTATTGATTGGTCTGAGCAAGATACGACTTATTTGAAATTAATTGAATGAACAATTCATTCATAAAAATAAATATTTCTGTGAGATTCCAGGTATTCTATAGTTCCTTCCGCGCCAATTGCCAATTCTTGGTCATTGAGATTCATGAGAGATTGGGATTAATATTTAGGGATAGATATTACCTCTCTTTTTCTCCTCTTTCAAATAAATTGAAATGATTGAAGTTTTTCTATTTGGAATCGTCTTAGGTCTAATTCCTATTACTTTGGCTGGATTATTCGTAACTGCATATTTACAATACAGACGCGGTGATCAGTTGGACCTTTGATTGAGTAACATCTTTTTTTTTTGATTGACCTCCTCCTTAATCTGCAGGGGGTCAAATTCAGGTTGCAGTTCAAGTTAGTGAAGTTGTTTTATTGTGATTCGACATTAAAAGAACAGAATCACGCTCTGTAGGATTTGAACCTACGACATCGGGTTTTGGAGACCCACGTTCTACCGAACTGAACTAAGAGCGCTTTCTTATGACAGCAGATACGACTGTCAAGAAAAGGATTCTTTTTGTACCCCCAATACATTTTGCATGCATTGCATATAGTATCATAAAATAAAAGATTATGTCCAATTTTCATCGATCTCAATTGACCCCTCGTTACTGGCCATAGGAAAAATAATAGGTAGGGATGACAGGATTTGAACCCGTGACATTTTGTACCCAAAACAAACGCGCTACCAAGCTGCGCTACATCCCTTTTAATTGTTGTACAGTGTCATTGTAGAGAATCCCTGTCTTGTTTTCCACATCGTTATTTCCTCTATCTATATACAATTTCTCTTGCCATTTCTTCTTTTTGGTCTCATATCTCATATAATAAAAGAATTATATACATATGAAACCTAACGTATAAAAGAATTAATATTTATCGGTAATGCTCAGGAAGAGGGGGTCATCTTTTTCTGTTTTAGGTACAAGTGGATCTCATCTACCGGATCATTGTACATATCCATTTTAGTTAGGGATTCCGCGTACAAATACAAGTGATCTTTAACTACATATGCATCTGATCATATATGTATTCCAATAAAGAAGGAGGATTTTCAATGCGAGATATAAAAACATATCTCTCCGTGGCACCTGTGCTAACTACTCTATGGTTTGGGTCTTTAGCAGGTCTATTGATAGAGATCAATCGTTTATTCCCAGATGCGTTGGTATTCCCCTTTTTTTCATTCTAGTTACTGATATGGGAATGGATGAATGAAGAAGATTAGAGATACAATAAATTCTCTGTGACCAACCCCCCCCCCTTTTTTTTTTCAGTTCTTTAGGATAGGAAGGAAAGAGAAAGAATAAAAGTGGATTGAACCTCAGTCAAACTCGGGTTCAGGATAGAATTAATAGAGGTAGAACAGAAATAGAAATGGGGTCTAGGGCAGGCTGTTCGAGATCATATAAGATAGTAAATGAAATGCTGGGATTAGGAATAATGAATAGTTAGAAATAATTGTATTACTTATGATTTTATTACTTTATTGATTGCAACGAAATCTTTCATAATTGGATTTCGAGTTAGCAACCTATTTTCTATTTATTTTTCGTTCCTTTCTTCTTCTTCGGTTCGGATCGAAAATAGAAGAATTGAGTGAATCCAAAGGAGGTTCATGGCCAAGGGTAAAGATGTCAGAGGAATAGTTATTTTGCAATGTACCAGTTGTGTCCGAAATGATTTCAATAAAGAATCGCGAGGCACTTCCAGATATATTACTCAAAAGAATCGACACAATACACCTAGTCGATTGGAATTGAGAAAATTCTGTCCTTATTGTTACAAGCATACGATTCATGGGGAGATAAAGAAATAGATCGAACGGAACACGTGTACCATCCTTCCAAGGAACAGGAAGAAATTATATATATATAAACAAATCAAGTCCTATTTCGGTCGGATCCGAAATGAATGAAGAAATGGGATTTTAGAGATAAGGAATAAACCATGGATAAATCCAAGCGACTCTTTCGTAAATCCAAGCGATCTTTTCGTAGGCGTTTGCCCCCAATTGGATCGGGGGATCGAATTGATTATAGAAACATGAGTTTAATTAGTCAATTTATTAGTGAACAGGGAAAAATATTATCTAGACGAGTGAATAGATTGACCTTGAAACAACAACGATTAATTACTATCGCTATAAAACAAGCTCGTATTTTATCTTCGTTACCTTTTCTTAATAATGAGAAACAATTTGAGAAAACCGAGTCGATCCCTAGAACTACTGGTCCTAGAACCAGAAATAAATAGGCCTACTCCTCAATTGAATCAAAACAACTCTAATTGGAATTCAAAATCAGATTGATTGATGTTTTGTTCGAAAAAGCCGAGAGATTTGATTGTTGCGTCGTAATAGAATAAAAAAAAGAATGGGAGAAGAAGAAATCTGTTTTTTTTTTGAAACGTGTTCGTTCATTCCTACTACTTATCTTATCATATTAATTTCTACTCTACCTTCCCGGAGGTCATTCTCCGGGGAACTCCGTTTAAATCATTCCGGTGAATTCCTTCCAATCTCCTTATTTGATGATCTCATTGGAAATCATGTAAAGACAATTCCTATTTGATATAGCTATTTGTGCAGGTATTTTACGATTAAGAAGCAACTGCCTCTTGTACAGATCATGTATTAATCGACTATAACTATAGGATACCCTATTCTCACGAGTTACTGCATTTATCCGAGTGATCCACAAACGACGAAAATCTCTCTTTCGCCTGCCTCTATCCCGATGAGTGGACACCAAAGCTCTCATTTTCTGTTGAGTAATAGTTCGAGTAAGTCTTGAATGGGCCCCTCGAAAGGTTGATGCAAATAAACGAATTTTTGTTCGACGTCTCCGAGCTATATATCCTCGTCTAACTCTGGTCATTGAATCAAATTAAACTTTGATGAATAACTAATCGATTTCTTTTCTTTCAGTCATTCTTTTCCCCTCTCCTGATTTATTAATAACAAAACGGATTCTTCCGATGTATAAAATAAAAATTCCAATGGCTTTTGCTACTATGACCTTCCCAACCACGATTTTTTATTTCTTCCAGGCATTTATTTCACCTCAAAATAAGAAATTTTACCGATATTTGGTATAAAATAGGTATAAAATAAATAGGTAGTAAATGTAAATGGATAAATAAATAAATAGTGGCTTCCATCGTTTCTATGGTTACTTCTTAAACGGTGAGGCCCTCTCTATACACCGGAGCCCCTTCCCTCATTTAATCAATGTTATTGGTAACTTGTACAGTTCACACTCTTTGGCTCTACCCATGAATTATCCAGTAATAGGTCTTTTCACAATGAGATCTATTCATACAGTGACGGCATTTAATTATGAAGGTTGGCTAGGTAGCTGACCCTGTTAGTCCGTTCTTGCAAGAGTAGGAGCATAATATTTCTGCTTCTTAAATACCATTTCCCCCGCTTAATGGATAACCATTTGCTACCAATGGAGAATTGCTTTTCATCTCAAATCGAGGTGATTGGATTTGCACCAATGGAAACCATAAATTCCATACACAATAGAGGTATATGATAGATCTTTATTTTTAGATAGTGAATGGAGTTCTTCCATTCTATCCCATTCATTGGTACTGGTCATTGAGACTGGAAAAATCAAAATCGTCTCATTTGTTCTAGCTCATGATCTGAACGAGTCGCACATACACCCTAGTACATGTTCCTCGACGCTGAGGACATCCTCGAAGAGCTGGGGATTTCGTGACATTTCTGATTGGCTGTCTTGTGTTTCTAATAAGTTGTTTAATAGTTGGCATGCTGAATCGTATACAGAATGGGCTGGTTTAGATCGATCCTAACCGGATGATTATGAATTACTTCCATTTACTATTTTATTTTACCCGGGTAAGAAGATAAAAGATCAAATCACGGTTCATTCGAATTATGATTCGAAATGGAATCACGGATTTATGCGAAATCCCCGGTATTTTCGACCGCTACAAGATCAACAATGCCATGAGCTTGGGCTTCTGCTGCTGACATAAAAACATCTCTTTCCATGTCTTCGGATACAACCCATAAAGGATTGCCCGTTCTTTGTACATAAACCCTTGTGAGGATTTCGCGGAGTTTCAGTAGTTCTTCCGCTTCCAGGATAAATTCTCCTGTGGGTGCCTCATAAAAAGAACTAGCAGGTTGGTGGATCATAACCCTGATGATATAACATAATAAACGATTCCTCTATCTCGCATGATCGGGCGAAAGGAAGGTATAAAGAATAACAAACAAGAAGAAAAAGATAAAATTGAACAACCGTACAGGCATCTTTTGTGCATTGCATACGGCTCTGCAATGGAATTTCTTTTTCCCTTCCATCAAAGAAAGAGACAAATAGAATCCATCAGACCCAGATCGTTGAATGATCCATTTACCATCCTTCCTTTCGTAGGAGTCAAAAAATACTATGATGGTTCCGTTGCTTTATATATTTATCTCGTCTGAGATTCAGCAATCCCAAAGTTTCTTTTTGATCTGATCAAATAAGGAAGAAAGAATCTTTTTTTTTCATACTCTTTCATAACATAAATATCGGAAAGAGACTTCTGGTGTGGAAGCAAAAAGGTTTGTGACGCTGAAATGGAACCCCGATACATAAGATCAAATCGGAAATAACCTTTGTTTCATACTACTATCTCGATACATAATCTCATGTTATGAAAAAACGAGAATGGTTTGCTCATATCGAACTCGAAGTGCCATGCTATTATTACTTATTATTTATATTCCATATGGCGAAGGCATAGTCTTCTTTTTCTCTCAAATAAAAAACTCATTGGCGCCAAGCGTGAGGGAATGCTAGACGTTTGGTAATTTCTCCTCCGACCAGGATGAAAGATCCCATTGAAGCGGCTAATCCCATGCATATTGTATGCACATCTGGTGGCACAAATTGCATAGTATCATAAATAGATATTCCTGGTATTACCCACCCGCCGGGAGAGTTTATAAACAAATAAAGATCCCTGGTATCATCCTCTATGCTGAGATATACCATGAGACCAACAAGTTGATTCGAGATCTCGCTATCAACCTCTTGGCCTAAAAAAAGTAATCTTTCTCGATAAAGTCGGTTGATTAGGACAAAGTTGTATCCTTTAGGAACCGTACACGCACCTTTGGATGCATACGGTTCAAAAAATAAAAATTGCGAAACAAAAAAAGAATCAATGTGTCGATTCCAGCCCTTTTCTCTTTTCGTAGCAGGGTTTTTCCTAACGAAGGGGCTTTTTCTTCCATTTTTCAAGAAACATGAGTTTTGACTTGACTTGCTTCCCTAGAATTCACTGAACTTATCGAACTAACCTCTCATTGATGTATTGTTTCATCGAGATCCAAATCACGATGTAATTTTCTTGTTCCTGAATGGGCCTCTTCAATTCTTTTAGGTTTATGCTCTACTCCGGGTAAAGATCTGCCCGAATTCTATTTGCACATATAGGACAAATAATCTCAGTACCACTTCTTTTTGCTACGACTTCTTTTTTTTTTTCAATTCGTTTCATGTCTTCCGCCCAATATATGATGTATTCATCATATTACTCCATTGATTGGCAGTATGAGATCACTCATATGGTATAAAGGAATCATTTATGATACGAGTGGTAATCATACATAGATTACCAATTTGGTATTTTCTGAACGGAGCCTGTATACTTCATTTTATTGGTCCAAGCCAACCATAAATTCTTCTAATTGATAATATGGATCCCCCAATAAATTGATCTAATTGCACTTCACGCTCCGAATTATTGATGGTTCAATCAATCTTTCTTGGGCGAAAGAGAGGATATCTCCATCGGGGGAGAGAACGGGGAAATCCCATATGACCCAATATGTCTGACAAGTCGCACTATACGTCAACCCAAACTGCATCTTCCTCTCCAGGACTCCGAAAAGGTACTTTTGGAACACCAATGGGCATTAAATTAAAGAAAAAGAGGTTAAGTACTATACTTCACTTTGATGTGGAAACGTAACAACGGGTTTATTGTCTTCATAATATTGCCGTTTATCGTATTTTATCCATAGATTCGAAGGTTCATGGAGGAAGACAGAATGAATAAAGAAAAATTCTTACGAATGGATCGTTTGAATGATGAACAAGTATCTATGCATTCGCTCACAAAAAATGGGACCAGCCCCCATTGCGTATTGGTACTTATTGGGTATAGAATAGATCTGCTTCTCTTTGTTCCTACGAACAGAATTGTTCAATTATTACCAACGGAACGAAATAAATATTAACCCTTGCTTCGGGATAATCCACTGAAAAGGTGAGGTCCATAGCATAGTCTTTTCCAATGCGATAAAGTTACATAGTGTCTATTTTTTCTTTGATAAAGGGGTATTTCCATGGGTTTACCTTGGTATCGTGTTCATACCGTCGTATTGAATGATCCCGGTCGGTTGCTTTCTGTCCATATAATGCATACAGCTCTAGTTTCTGGTTGGGCCGGTTCGATGGCTTTATACGAATTAGCAGTTTTTGATCCCTCTGACCCCGTTCTTGATCCAATGTGGAGACAAGGTATGTTCGTTATCCCTTTCATGACTCGTTTAGGAATAAACAATTCATGGGGTGGTTGGAGTATCACAGGAGGAACTATAACGAATCCGGGTATTTGGAGTTACGAAGGTGTGGCCGGGGCACATATTGTGTTTTCTGGCTTGTGCTTCTTAGCAGCTATCTGGCATTGGGTGTATTGGGACCTAGAAATATTCTGTGATGAACGTACGGGAAAACCCTCTTTGGATTTGCCCAAGATCTTTGGAATTCATTTATTTCTCTCAGGGGTGGCTTGCTTTGGGTTTGGCGCATTTCATGTAACAGGCTTGTATGGTCCTGGAATATGGGTGTCCGATCCTTATGGCCTAACCGGAAAAGTACAATCTGTAAATCCAGCGTGGGGCGCGGAAGGTTTTGATCCTTTTGTTCCGGGAGGAATAGCCTCTCATCATATTGCAGCGGGGACATTGGGCATATTAGCGGGTCTATTCCATCTTAGTGTCCGCCCGCCCCAACGTCTATACAAAGGATTACGTATGGGCAATATTGAAACGGTCCTTTCCAGTAGTATCGCTGCTGTCTTTTTTGCAGCTTTCGTTGTTGCTGGAACTATGTGGTATGGTTCAGCAACTACCCCGATCGAATTATTTGGTCCCACTCGTTATCAGTGGGATCAGGGATACTTCCAGCAAGAAATATATCGAAGGGTTGGTGCCGGGCTAGCCGAAAATCTGAGTTTGTCGGAAGCTTGGTCTAAAATTCCCGAAAAATTAGCTTTTTATGATTACATCGGTAATAATCCGGCGAAAGGGGGATTATTCAGAGCAGGCTCAATGGATAACGGGGATGGAATAGCTGTTGGATGGTTAGGACACCCCATCTTTAGAGATAAAGAAGGGCATGAGCTTTTTGTACGTCGTATGCCTACTTTTTTTGAAACATTTCCAGTAGTTTTGGTAGACGGAGACGGAATTGTGAGAGCCGATGTTCCTTTTAGAAGGGCAGAATCAAAGTATAGTGTCGAACAGGTAGGTGTAACTGTTGAGTTCTATGGTGGCGAACTCAATGGAGTCAGTTATAGTGATCCCGCTACTGTGAAAAAATATGCTAGACGTGCCCAATTGGGTGAAATTTTTGAATTAGATCGTGCTACTTTGAAATCCGATGGTGTTTTTCGTAGCAGTCCAAGAGGTTGGTTCACTTTTGGACATGCTACGTTTGCTTTGCTCTTCTTTTTCGGACACATTTGGCATGGCGCTAGAACCTTGTTCAGAGATGTTTTTGCTGGTATTGACCCAGATTTGGATGCTCAAGTGGAATTTGGGGCATTCCAAAAACTTGGAGATCCAACTACAAAGAGACAAGTAGTCTGATACAACATTGCTCTGGTATCTTTCGCCTCTATTTGATTTTTTTTTGATTTGACATAAGGGATTGGAGAAATCTTGATTTTCATCATCGCCTTTTCTTTGACTCTTGCCCTTTCTTTATCTGGGAAATGATCCCAAATGAATAGGTGTGGAAGCTATAATTGTAAACCACGATCGAATCTATGGAAGCATTGGTTTATACATTCCTGTTAGTCTCGACTTTAGGGATCATTTTTTTCGCTATCTTTTTTCGAGATCCGCCTAAGGTTCCGACTAAAAAGATGAAATGATTTTTCATTATCTCAATTGAAGTAATGAGCCCCCCAATATGGGAGGTTCATTATTTCAACTAGTCCCCGTGTTCCTCGAATGGATCTCTTAGTTGTTGAGAGGGTTGCCCAAAAGCGGTATATAAGGCGTACCCAGTAAAGCTTACAAGTGAACCAGATATGGAGATGGCGACTAGGGTTGCTGTTTCCATTATTAGATAATTTCAAGACCACGATCGATCTACGCTACGATAAGATCGTTTATTTACAACGAAATAGTATACAAAGTCAACAGATCTCAACCAATGCAATAGGATTTATGGCTACACAAACCGTTGAGGGTAGTTCTAGATCTGGGCCAAGACGAACTATTACAGGGGATTTATTGAAACCATTGAATTCGGAATATGGTAAAGTGGCTCCTGGATGGGGAACTACCCCCTTCATGGGTGTCGCAATGGCTCTATTTGCGATATTCCTATCTATTATTTTGGAGATTTATAATTCTTCCGTTTTACTGGATGGAATTTCAATGAGTTAGGTCCCATAAGAACCATGAAGTCCTAGCTTTTCAATCCAAAATGAATCACTTAGGACTCGGATTTCTAGGCCATTCTGGTAGTTCGACCGTGGAATTCCGTTGTTTCGGTATTTCCGGAATATGAGTGTGTGACTTGTTATAATTGATCCTATTGATAGTACAGAGAATAGGTCTGTCATCTCGATAGAGATGGTTCTACCTCGTCGGATATTCATTCTAGTATCTGGAGCACGGAATATATGGAATAGATCAATAAATATTTGAACTATGATTCATACCTACTATTCAGACCTCGCGACCGGACTCCAACAAATTTTCAAACAACGAGTCATAAATCGAACGATTTTTCTTCCTTCAGAATTATGCTTATTTTGACCGAAGGACCAATGTTTCTATGGATTTTTAGTCATTCCATCCATTCATTGAATAAGTGATGATCAAATGGTTCTTACTCAGAGAACCTTTGGGCTTAGCTTGGGCGCTTTATTGAATCATCGTGGTTCTAGTATGAATCTGAGGTTTCAATCGATTCATAGGGTCTCCACAAGAGAATTCCTATCAATAGTAAACAAAACATATAGTAAATCCGTATTACGCACAAACAAAAACAACAAATCCAAAATAAAATAAATAGGGGAAGAGAAGATTCAAGAGGCCTGTAACGATCAACATAAAGACGAATGAGCCAACTTGATATTTTGGCATTATCATCACAAAGAAGAGATTCCGGATTTTGGTTCCTTCGCTTCGTATCTTCAGGGACGATTGAATCAAGTGGCTAAGAAGTTTCAAACTTTCTATTACATATCCGTTGCAACCACTATTTGGGTGTTTTTGCTTGAGCCGTACGAGATGAAATTCTCATATACGGTTCTCAGAGGGGGAGTCTCTTTGGTTTAC